CATATTCTGGCTTTTCTCTGGCGAATACCCAACAACAGCTTCCATGGAATGAATAATTGATCCGGATCCTAAAAACAACAATGCTTTCGAATAAGCATGAGTAATCAAATGAAATAAAGCGGTTCGATAAGACCCCATACCTAAAGCTAACATCATATAACCCAGTTGGGACATTGTAGAATAGGCTAACCCCCTCTTAATATCTTTTTGAGCAAGAGCTAAAGTAGCCCCTAATAATACCGTTATTATACCTATCAAAGATATTAGATTCATTATGTAAGGTATAACTATGAAAAGAGGAAGAAGGCGGGCTACAAGAAAAATTCCCGCTGCTACCATAGTGGCAGCATGTATAAGAGCCGAAATAGGAGTAGGCCCCTCCATGGCATCAGGTAACCATACATGAAGAGGAAATTGCGCAGATTTAGCAACGGCGCCGGCAAATAATAAAGAGGCACATAAAGTAACAAATAAAAAATGAACCTCATTATTATAAATCAAGTTATTAAATATTTCGAACAAATCTTGAAATTCGAAACTTCCCGTTATCCAATAAAAACCTAAAATTCCTAATAATAAACCAAAATCGCCTATCCGATTAGTTACAAACGCTTTTTGACAAGCGTTTGCCGCAGCGGGTCGTGTGAACCAAAACCCTATTAATAGATAAGAACACATTCCAACTAATTCCCAAAAAATATAAATTTGTATCAAATTCGAACTAGTAACTAATCCCAACATTGAAGTATTGAACAAACTCATATAAGCAAAAAATCTCAAATAGCCTTGATCATGAGACATATAATTGTCACTATAAATAAGAACAAAAATTCCAACAGTAGTGATTAATATTGACATAATAGAGGTAAGTGAATCAATAAAGTAGCCAAACTCGAAAGAAAAATCATTATTGATGGTCCAAGACCATACATATTGATAGATAGAACTTCCATTTATTTGTTGAATAGACAGATCGACCGAAAAAATCATAACTATACTTAACAATAAAATATTGGGAAAAGCCCACCTACGACGAAGATTTTTTGTTGCCGTCGGAAAAAGTAGGAGTCCGATTCCTATTAAAATAGGAATCGGAAGTGGCACAAAAGGTATAATCCATGAATATTGATATACATGCTCCATAAAAACTGCTTTTCTTAGTCTTTCTTAATTAATCGTTTCTGATTCACCGGCTCTTATTTCTTTTGATTGAATGATTGAAAGGGAGCAATAAAAAAATCAAGATATTACAAAGTTAACTGGAATTTTCTATTGTTAATTTTTTAATCTTTCTCAACTATTTCAAAAATATTCAAATTTCGAAGTTAGAAGTAATCAAATGATATCGCCGAGTTACTAATTTTGAAAAAAAAAAGAATTCTTTTTTTTTTTTCAAATTTATGTATCCTTTAACAGATTAACTACGAGTCTCATTCGAATTTGATTGAAAATTTAAATTGGGCATACTCTCTCTTCGATCTTGACCAATTACCAATTAATAGAAAAAAATTAAAGTTTGCGTAGGTAGATAAAACGGTTTTTTAGACTTTTTATTTTGATGTATTTTTCATGTAAAAATTCGAAATTTTGATTTCATCAATTTTTTTTATATATCATAATAGAATAGATATAGATCCTAATCTATCCTATATCCTATAGATTTGAATGGAGATATAAGATTTGAATGGAGATAGAAAAAAGAAAGGTACCAATAAATTAAATAACAATTCTTTTTTTTTTGCTGGATAGTGTATGGAATATAAATAAAAAAGGTTATATCATATTGTTTTTTTTTGTTCTGGAATAGAAGCATTTTATGTGATTTTCCCGTCTCTATTCATTTTTTTATGAAATTTGTATAACATTTGTATAGTATATATATAGTTATAATCTCGAAAATCTATAGGAATAGATAAATAATGACATAAAAAGCCCGATCATCTTTTTTTGTTTTAAAAATAAAATAGATGTCTTTGACATCCAACTATAGCATTGAATAACCTTTTTTTTGAATGGCAGTTCCAAAAAAACGTACTTCTAAATCAAAAAAGCGTATTCGAAAAAATGTTTGGAAAAAGAAAGGATATTGGGCGGCGTTGAAAGCTTTTTCATTAGCGAAATCTCTTTCTACGGGTAATTCAAAAAGTTTTTTTGTACGACAAATAAATTTGGAGTAATCTGAATTGGTTTAACTCGAATAAGATACAAAGGTTTTCTTTTTTGAATTAAGGTTTTCTTTTTTGAATTTTTGAATATCTTTTTTTTTTCATTTCCGGGGGGTGGGGATTCTTATTTTCCCCATCGCCCGTTTGTTATGTTAGTGTTATAATAATTTTTAATTTGTTATTTTTATAATATTGAATAATAAATAATAATAATAAATAATTTTTATATTTATACTATATGGGAGCACATACATAAGAGCTTTAACTGGGTTGTCGAAACTAATCCATTAAATTAAAAATTTAGTTTCAATTTTGTAACTTTATGAATCATTATTTCTCTGAATTACTATATATCCTTCCCTTGTTTTCAACCCACTTGAGAAAAAACCCCTTTCTAATTTAGTGGATATACAAATAATGTATCAATTTTAAGTGATCTAAAAAAATCCTATGCTTGTATAAGAAGATGAATCAAGATATATTTTTAGAATTAGAAATTTGAAATACTTTTTTGAAGTATGGTACAATTATGACAGGAATCGAAACGCTTTTTATATAACGTAACGTGTACAACCCAATATCTAGTTGGTTTGATAAATCCTTAAAACGTAAAGTCCTAACGATTAATACAAAGCTATCCAAATTACATAAATCTTTTGAAATCGTTGGATGTGGTGCTCAAATTGCGATCTCTAAAAATCATATTCTTTCATTCATTTATTCATTCAATTGATAAACATTTTTTATGGATTCATAAAAATCATACAAAAGAATGAGAAATGAATCATTAAAAAATGTTTATGATAAAGAACCCCTTTTTGTTTTGTTGAATTTTATCTATGAATTGAAGTTACAACTAGTTAGTTTCGTTACAATAAAGGAGTTCTCTTTTACTTTTAGGAAAACACAAACTAAAAAATCTCTAGCGACGAACTAATTAAATAAAATGATATGATAAATAATAAAGATTCCTTTTGAACCTTCAAATTGCTATTTCAACGAGTTTTTATTTATCAATTAAAAAAAAATGTTTCCTAAAAAATTTTATATTTTACATTAAATTGACCCCTTCACCTTCAATCTCGACGATTGAATAAAAAATGGGTTATTATGATTTCGAGCAAGCCGCTATGGTGAAATCGGTAGACACGCTGCTCTTAGGAAGCAGTGCTAGAGCATCTCGGTTCGAGTCCGAGTGGCGGCATGGTATCTTCTAAAAGAGATAGAATAAGTCCTATAATGAATTTAATTCCTGATTTCCATTCCATAAAACCGAGAAACCCTCGCTTTTTTCATCATTTTTATGATTTTTTCAACTTTAGAGCATATATTAACTCATATATCTTTTTCAGTCGTTTCAATTGTAATTACAATTCATTTTTTAACCTTATTCTTATTAGTAGACGAAGTCGTAGGACTATATGATTCATCAGAAAAGGGTATGATAGTTACCTTTTTCTGTATAACAGGATTATTAGTCACCCGTTGGGTTTATTCAGGACATTTCCCATTAAGTGATTTATATGAATCATTAATCTTTCTTTCATGGGGTTTCTCCCTTATTCATATGGTTTCCTATTTGAAATTAAAAAAAAAAAAGCGTAAACGTAAAAATAATTTAAGCGCAATAACCGCACCAAGTGCTATTTTTACCCAAGGCTTTGCCACTTCGGGTCTTTTAACCAAAATGCATCAATCCGCAATATTAGCGCCTGCTCTCCAATCCCAGTGGTTAATGATGCACGTAAGTATGATGGTATTAGGCTATGCAGCTCTTTTATGTGGATCATTATTATCAGTAGCTCTTCTAGTCATTACATTTCGAAAAGCCATAAAGATTATTGGTAAAAACAATAATTTATTAAATCAGTCATTTTCGTTTGGCGAAATCCAATACATGAATGAAAGAAGCAATGTTTTACTAAACAATGATTTTCTTTCTTCTAAAAATTATTACAGGTATCAATTGACGCAACAATTGGATTGTTGGAGTTATCGTATTATTAGTCTCGGGTTTATCTTTTTAACCATAGGAATTCTTTCAGGAGCCGTATGGGCTAATGAGGCGTGGGGATCGTATTGGAATTGGGACCCAAAGGAAACTTGGGCATTTATTACTTGGACCGTATTCGCGATTTATTTACATACCCGAACAAATAAAAATTTTGAAGGTGTAAATTCCGCACTTGTGGCTTCTATGGGATTTCTTATAATTTGGATATGCTATTTTGGGGTCAATCTATTAGGAATAGGTTTACATAGTTATGGTTCATTTACATTAACATCTAATTGAATTGACTAAAGAGGCTAAACCTAATAAATCCTAACGGAGGACAGCGTATATATAAGAAAACTTATTGTAAGCTGTCAAGAACCTTTTGAATCAAGTAGTGGAGTGATTCAAAAGGTTCTAACAAAAGCAAAAAATGTCTGATTAAAATTCAATTTAATTCTTTTACCCTTTTTTACTTAACTTATTTTTTTACTTAACTTAAACTTAAGAGAAGAAAAAAGACTTCTTTCTTTTTTTTTTCTTTTTCGTTGTACAACGAACAATTTTTTAAAATCATAGGATTACTTTTTGATTTTTTGTTTTATTCATGAAAACTATCTATAAAAATAATTATATAGAATAGTTTCGACCTTCTCACCTGATAATGAGAGGACGAAATCCGGATAAATACCAATACCTATTACGGGTAGAAAGATAGAGATCGAAACAAATAACTCTCGTGGGCCAGAATCAAAAAAATAAGAACTTAGAGCATTAAATAGCTTGTATCCATAGAACATTTGACGTGACATAGATAATGAATAAATAGGAGTTAATATCATTCCAATTGCCATTACGAAAGTAATTAGTATTTTTGGCATTAAAAAATATTTTTGGCTGGTAATTATTCCAAAAAAGACTATCAATTCTGCAACAAAACCACTCATGCCCGGTAATGCAAGAGAAGCCATCGATAAGATACTGAACATCGTAAATATTTTTGGAATGGAAATAGACATTCCGCCCATTTCGTCGAGATAAACAAGACGCATTCTATCATAACTCGTTCCTGCCAAGAAAAAAAGTGCAGCACCGATAAATCCATGAGATATTATTTGTAAAATAGCTCCGTTGAGTCCCGTATCAGTTATAGAACCAATTCCTATAATTATGAAACCCATATGAGATACGGAGGAATAGGCTATTCTTTTTTTTAAATTCCGTTGACCAAGAGATGTTGAAGCTGCATAAATTATTTGTATTGTACCCACTATTATCAACCAGGGGGAAAATATGGAATGAGCATGGGGTAATAATTCCATATTGATACGAACTAATCCATATGCTCCCATTTTTAATAAAATTCCGGCTAGAAGCATACAAGTACTGTAATGGGCCTCCCCGTGGGTGTCTGGTAACCACGTATGTAAGGGTATAATCGGCGATTTGACAGCAAAAGCAATAAGAAATCCAATATAGAATATTCTTTCCAGTGCGACAGGATATGATTGATTAGCTAATGTTTCAAAATTTAATGTTGGTTCATTAGAACCGTATAAACCGATACCCAAAACTCCTATTAATAGAAAAATGGAACCCACTGCAGTGTACAAAATAAATTTTGTAGCCGAGTACAGACGTTTCTTTCCCCCCCACATGGATAGAAGTAGATAAACGGGAATTAATTCGAACTCCCACATGATGAAAAAAAGTAAAAGGTCTCGAGAAGAAAATGATCCTATTTGACCACTGTACATTGCTAGCATCAGGAAATGAAATAATCGTGAATCTCGAGTAACTGGCCAAGCCGCCAAAGTGGCTAAAGTGGTGATAAATCCTGTAAGTAAAATGGGCCCTATAGAAAGTCCATCTATTCCCAATCTCCAGTAAAAATCAAAAAAATTTATCCATTTATAATCTTCCGCCAGCTGGATTAATGGATCGTCCAATCGGAAATGATAACAAAATGCATAGGTTGTTAGAAGGAGTTCGAATATGCATATACACATTGTATACCACTTAATTAACTTATTTCCTCTATGAGGAAGAAAGAAAATTAAAGAACCTGCAGATATTGGTAAAACTACAATTATTGTTAACCAAGGGAAATAATTCGTGGTAAAGACAAGATACGCTTGGACCAGAAAAACCCGTGCTCAGAAAGATTTTTTTTGAGCACGGGTTTTTTCAGTAAAAAAAATAAAATGGATTCAAAATGTATTCAAGTGGAGTTTTCTTTTCTGGAACGTATCAATAAGCTAGACCCATACTTCGAGTTGTTTCATGCCATAAATAAACTCGAACGCTCAAGAAATCCGTTGGACAAGCGGATTCGCATCTCTTACAACCAACACAGTCTTCTGTTCTTGGAGCGGAAGCAATTTGCTTAGCTTTACATCCATCCCAAGGTATCATTTCTAACACATCGGTGGGGCAGGCTCGGACACATTGAGTACACCCTATACATGTATCATAAATTTTTACTGAATGTGACATGGGATCTATAAATTTTTTAACATCATAAAATTTCAATCTAGTAAACTTGTAAATGAATCAGTATAGTTAAACACCAGATGAATCAACGATTTACCAGAAATTTTCTAATCAATTTCTTTCCTTCGGGATCAACTCATAAGAAAGGACCAAGATACTTTGATTTCTTACGTTTTCGAAAACATGATGTAGATTCCAACATATTGGACGTGCTAATTCAAATTGGTGAATCTTATGATTTAATATTATTAATATAATATTACTTATTCAACAAAGTTGATTGATTGATACGCGTTGATTTTCTGTTACGATAAATCGAGGAAACAATAGCCGATCCAATAGCTGCTTCAGCGGCTGCAATAGCTATAACAAAAATTGAGAAAATATTTCCTTTTAATTGCCGACTATCAAAAAAATCAGAAAATGTTACAAAATTTATATTAACCGCATTCAGTATAAGTTCAAGACACATAAGGGCCCTAACCATATTTCGACTCGTGATCAATCCATAAATACCGATAGAAAATAAATAGGCACTCAAAACAAGTATATGTTCGAGCATCATTGAACAACTCCTTATCAATTTCGATTCATTTTAATATGAACAATAATTCAACGGATGGGATTGACTAGAATATAACAAAAAGAATATATTGGAAATATATCGAATAAAAGAATATATTGGAAATATATCGAATAAACGAATTTCTATTTTAGACATGAGCAATATTCAAATAGAATTCAAAGAAAATAGATGAAAATAGATGCGATAAGGCAGAAAAAAGTTTAATTTTGATTGCTTGCTACTCCTAGTTAGAAAGAGAAAGATTTATTACTGACGAGCCACAGCAATTGCACCTATCAAAGCAACTAAAAGAATTATTGAAATGAATTCAAATGGAAGAAAAAAATCTGTTGCTAAATGAATTCCAATTTGTTGACCATTACTTATCAAATCTTGTTCTATAATTTGGTTTGATCTTGTAGTCCAAATAATCCCGTACCACGATGTATCTAATATAGTAGTAATTAGCGAAACAAGAATACTTGTACAAACCAACGAAGTAAGGCCGTTCCCAATGGTCCACAGATTAAAATCTTTATAATATTCTGAACCATTCATGAACATCACAGCAAATAGGATTAAAACATTTATGGCTCCCACATAAATAAGGAGCTGGGCAGCCGCCACAAAATGAGAATTTGAGAGAATATAGAATAAGGATATACAAACAAGAACCAATCCCAATGAAAAGGCAGAATAGATTGGATTGGTAAGTAATACCACTCCCAGGCCCCCTAATATAAGACCCGATCCCAGAAAAACTAAAAGAAAATCGTGTAGTGGTCCAGGCAAATCCATTCTGTGTAAAATAAGAGATAAATAAATCGAAATGCTTTTCATGATCTTATTGACCCGACCAGGAATTTTTTTTTATGATACGTTCCTAATTGAATAAAATCCTAATCTATTAGGTGTGAATTGCTCTAAGTACAATTATTGTAAGTTTCGTTTTTGATTCTTTTTTTGTTTGTTTGAAAGATTCGAAAGAAAAGGGTATTTTGTTTTTTGAAACTATATATTTCGAAATAATTACGAATATATTAATAGATTTTCAATAAAAATGAATCCGAAATTCTTATCAACCAGTTAATTTGTAATTGAATTTTTATTTATTGACCAAGGGCCTCATTCTTTTTTAATTCAAACCAAACATTCTTTAAACTTAAACCAAACCGGAACCTTAAAAGAATTGGAAATTTCTCTTTAATAGAATAGGAGGTTTACTTACTCAGTTTTTCTTTGAATCGAATTCAAAATTGTTCGAATTGTATAATCGTCAATTACTGACATTGGTAAACGGCCCAAAGCAATTTGATTATAATTCAATTCGTGACGGTCGTAAGTAGAAAGTTCATATTCTTCAGTCATTGATAAACAATTTGTTGGACAATACTCAACGCAGTTACCACAAAATATACAAATTCCGAAATCAATACTGTAATTAAGCAATCGTTTTTTTCGAATATCCGTTTCAAATTTCCAATCAACAACAGGTAGATCTATAGGGCATACACGAACACATACTTCACAAGCAATGCATTTATCAAATTCAAAATGGATTCGCCCGCGAAAACGCTCTGATGTGATTAATTTTTCATAAGGGTATTGAATAGTTACGGGTAAACGGTTTGCGTGGGATAAGGTAATCATGAACCCTTGACCAATGTACCTTGCTGCTCGGACTGTTTGGTGGCCATAATTCATGAACCCAGTTACCATAGGGAACATATCGTGAATATCTATGAATAATTTTATGTTTGTTTCTTTCTCTTGTTTGAACCAAGTCATGAATCTCATATTCTTTTTTTCTTTACAGTGAAAGAAGTTGGAAAGAAGTTGTTAATAATAGATTACCGAGAGAAATGGGTAAAAGAAATTTCCATCCAAGATTTAATAATTGGTCCATTCTTAACCTAGGTAAAGTCCATCGTGTTGCGATAGAAATAAACAAAAACAAATAAGTTTTAGTTAATGTAATAAAGATACCAATTGTCGTTCCAAAGATTCCATTCATTTTATTTAGTTCAAATAGCTCAGGGACGAATACGTACGGAATGGAAATATTCCAACCCCCTAAGTAAAGAACTGTTACAAATAACGAAGAAAGTAATAGATTTAGATAGGAAGCAACGTAAAATAAACCAAATTTGATACCTGAATATTCGGTTTGATACCCTGCTACTAATTCTTCCTCGGCTTCTGGTAAATCAAAAGGTAATCTTTCACATTCTGCTAGAGAAGAAATTAGAAAAACGATAAACCCTATTGGCTGACGCCACAAATTCCATCCCCAAAAACCATATTTTGATTGCGCCTCAACTATATCAACTGTACTTGAACTGTTAGATAATTATAGTCGATGATAACATCACTGTTTCCATCGCTAGTCCAAAACCGTACATGAGATTTTCACCTCATACGGCTCCTCTGGGTCACAAATAAATTTAAGGACCGAATCAGTATTATTTATCTTCGTATGGTTGTAGAATAGATAGAGAAAAGATGGATTGGAAGGTCCAAAATTATACCAATGGAATTCTGTCTGCTATATTCTTCAGAATAAAAAAAAATGCTTCTGAATTGATCTCACCCGTTAATAATTTCAATTTCGATTTGTTGAGTAATAACTTAAGCCTTCAATAAAATACTTCTTGTAGAATATCAATAGATATTTCAACCCATTGTTTTCGATTACGAAAAAAATGAAACATTACATTAGCTCATAAATCATGACACGAATTAGAGCTCTCTATCTATGAAAGAAAGAATAAAAAAGAAATCTTTTTTTTTATTCTTTAGTGTTTCTTTTTCGTTCCTATTCTTCTTTCGGATCTGAGAAAACCATGAATGGGGCTTAAACTAAAAAATAGTAAAGGATTATTTCGTTCCTGATAGTCATTACTTTAATCGGCGGATAGGAGCATACTCTGGACCGGAATCGTGGGGAGTACGGCCTAGTCATTTCTACGAATTGAAAGCCCCGATTAGTATTCTTTTTATGTTATCCAGAAGTCTCTTTTTCTATAATTTACATAATCTCCGTTACTAATCCTTTATGTATTTTTGTGTTCCTAACCATCCACTCGTTTTTTTTGTTCAATCCCCCGTTTGTTTAGCAATACATGTATGGGAATCCATACAAAGGATAGCGAAAACTCTAGACGGTTGATCTTTTGAGCCCGCTTCAAGCTAGATTGACTAATCAACCCGCCTTGGGGTAAAGACTACTTTCGCTTACGTTTTCTTCCACTTAACTCTTGTACATAGTAAATGAGATTCAATTATTTTGTTTAATTTACTGCGAATTTATAAACTGCTTTCTTTCACTCATATATAACTATCTAATTTAGTTTATCAACCTGAACTGAAGGATAATAAAAAACGAAGATATCTATTCAATCCATTCAACTTATTTTCTAGAACGAAAGGAATAGGGAAAATAAAAGTTTATATTTCAACGAATCGCACGTAGAGATATTGATAAAACACATAGAGTTAATGGTATTTCATAACTAATCGATTGAGCAGCAGCTCGCAGACCACCTAAAAAGGAATATTTATTATTTGATCCGTATCCTGACATAAGAAGTCCAACAGGAGCAATGCTTGAAAGGGCAATCCATAAAAAAATACCGATATTGAGATCGGCTAAAATAAGGCGAGAGCTAAAAGGAATTACTGCAAAATTTAGTAAAATTGATATGACTGCTATAGACGGTCCAATACTAAATAAACGAGTATTTCCTCTAGATGGAAGAATATTCTCTTTGAAAAGCAGTTTTGTTCCATCTGCTAGAGCTTGAAGAATTCCCAAAGGACCGGCGTATTCAGGCCCAATACGTTGTTGTATTCCTGCAGATATTTCTCTTTCTAACCATACAATTACTAGTACACCTATTGTGATTCCCAATACAAGAGTCAAAATAGGGACCAACATCCATATGATCCCATAGACCTCTTTTAAAGATTCCAATCTGTAAAAAGAATTGATATCTTGTACTTCTGTCGTATAAATTATCATTTCAACGATCCACTTCTCCCATAATGATATCTATGCTACCTAGTATCGTCATAATATCAGCCAATTTCATTCTTTTAACTAACTGAGGAAGAATTTGCAAATTGATAAAACCCGGCGGGCGAATTTTCCATCTCCAAGGAAAACCGCTTTGATCCCCTATCAGAAAAATTCCTAATTCTCCCTTTGGAGCTTCCATTCTCGCATAAAGTTCTTGTCTCGGTAATTCAAATGTGGGAGAAGGTTTTTTACTAATGAATCGATATTCAAAATCATTCCATTCTGGATCCCTTTCTCGATCAAAGCATCGGATTTCTAAATTCTCATAGGGACCCCCCGGAATTCCTTCCAGGGCCTGTTGAATTATTTTTATGGATTCCGTCATTTCACTGATTCGGACTAAATAACGAGCTAATGAATCTCCTTCTTTTTGCCACTGGATTTCCCAATCAAATTCGTCGTAACACTCATAATGATCAACTTTCCGAAGATCCCATTTGATTCCCGATGCTCGTAGCATTGGGCCGGATAAACCCCAATTTATTGCTTCTTCTCCACCAATAACGCCTATCCCTTCAACTCGTTCTAAAAAAATAGGATTTCGCGTAATAAGTTTTTGATATTCAACAATTCCTGTTAAAAAATAATCGCAGAAATCCAAGCATTTATCTATCCAGCCATAAGGTAGATCGGCCGCCACTCCTCCGATACGAAAATAATTATGCATCATTCTCATACCGGTGGCAGCTTCGAATAGATCATATACTAATTCTCTTTCTCTGAAAATATAGAAAAAAGGGGTCTGTGCACCAATATCTGCCATAAAAGGTCCAAGCCATAATAGATGAGAAGCTATACGACTCAACTCCAACATAATTACTCTGATATAGCTGGCTCTTTGAGGGACTTGAATATTCCCCAATTGCTCTGGTCCATTTACGGTTATTGCTTCCGTGAACATAGTGGCTAAATAATCCCAACGCGTTACATAAGGCAAATATTGTATAATTGTTCGGTTTTCCGCAATTTTTTCCATTCCTCTGTGTAAATAACCTAATATTGGTTCACAGTCAACAACATCTTCACCATCTAGAGTAACGATGAGACGAAGAACACCATGCATTGATGGGTGGTGAGGTCCCATATTGACTATCATAAGGTCTTTTTCTGTAGCTGATAGATTCATAAGTTTTTCCTCGATTCATTCTTACATGAATTGTTGAAAACGAAAAGAAGTACATCAAAATGAAAATCTAATAAATCGACTAATTCAAAATTTGCAAATTAACGATTTTTTGATTCCCGAATATCCAACTCACTAATTAATTCTTTATAACGTATTTTATTTTTCTTTGATAAATAAGACAGCAGTCGTTGACGTTTTCCTAGAATTTTACGTAGACCTCTCTGAGATAAATAGTCTTTTTTGTGCAATTCCAAATGTGAAGTAAGTTTTCGTATCTTATTGGTGAAACTAACTATTTGAAATTCAACGGACCCCCTGTTTTCTTCTTTTTTTTCTTGAAAAATAACTGAGATGAATGAATTTTTTACCATAAAACAAAATATTCTCTCCCCTTTTTTTTGAATGTGAATTTTACTGATCAGTAATAATAATATCAGTCATTTTGATATACACAATGATTTTAAGTTCGTTATGAACTTTCTAATTTGTTCAAATAAAATTAATTAATTCGTTTTTCAATTTAATTCGTACAGAGATACAAAAGAGTGATATATTTCGACAAAAGAGAAAATTTTAGAGTTCAAATAAGAGGATCTTGTTGATTCATTTGTCGATCTAATTAATATATATATTTGATATGTATGTCATTAAATTAGTATCATGTATCAAAATGAAATGTAAGACAATCCTTGTGCCTATCTATTTGTTTTCATAGACCCGGCACGGTACATACATAATATATGGGAAAATGTACCATTAACGACTTTTCAAACGCGGATACATATGTATCCTTACCATACTGAAACGACTGCCATTATTAGTATTAAACCAATAGCGATTCATACAAGCTAAATCTTCTAATCGATAATTGGGCCAAAGAAAGAACTTTAATTTAATTAGTTTCTTTTTATCACTATCAAGATGTTTGTTTTTAGTCAAAACTTGACCGCAGTTTTTTACATTATTTAAAAATACTGGATTTCTATGCATACCATTTTTAGCCCTTGAATTGAAAGAAATTCGAATTCGCAATTCTCGCCGGTGGTAAGGAGATAAAATATTTTCAGGAACAAACAAATCATAATGATTTTTGTCTTTATTTTCAGTCATTTTTTGATGTCTTGCAATAGATTCATCAAAATTCTTTTTATCAATATAGTTTTTTTCTTGGTATCTTTGATTAATTTGGTGTTTATTTTTATGAACCAACGAAATACTTATAGTTTGGTATAGAATAAATTGGCCATCATTTTTTACCGATAGACGAACCGGATCGATAATCAATATTCCTTTTTTCATTAATTCTCTAAGAGTTAAATTCTTATGAATCATCAAAATATCCAGATTAATTTCTCCCCTTTGAATAGAGGATATAACAATTTCGTTTGGATTTATCAGTCTAAGCAGGAGACAATATACTTTGATATTATTGATTATTCTTTGATTAAAAGAATCATTCCATCTCAATTGAAAACGCAAATACCTTTTTAGGAAGAAATCAAGCTGTGCTTCCATGTTGCTCTTGTATTGCTTTTTCTTTCTACATTTTTTTCTGTCTGATTTACCATAATCTTCTTCAACATCTTTTTCTTGGTTTGAGAGAACGGAGTTTGAGAGAACGGATTTCAAATTTCCTTGTTTTTGTGCATCTGATACAAGATCCCCTTCGCCTATGAGTTCTTTTTCTTCTTGATTTCGATTCTCTAATCCAATAATTTTTTTTTCATTCGGTGCTATAAGGGGGTCCCTTTTTTTATTTTCAATAATATTTTTATTAATGTTCCCATTTCCATTAAAATTTAAAAGAAGTAATTTTATTGGTATGATCCATGTTTTAACCTTATACGCATTATATAGCAGCATAAATTCTGGGAAGAACCAAAGCTCCAGATTCGATATAGGACGACTTAGTATTTCTTCATTCATTCCCATCCAATCAAAAAGGAAGCCCTTTTGATTGGATGGGTTGCTTTCTTGATCTTGATAAATTGTGAAATAAAAAAGGTCCATTTTATCAATTATTTGATAATTATTAACCACAGTCTTAATATTTTTCTTACTCTTGGTACTGGTATCGACCCAGGACTCAATATCGGCCTTATTTCTAAGACAAAAATGAAGAATTCGCCAATTTAAAAACTTTCTATGCGAAAATTTCCCCATAGCATCTAGGATATCGTCTTCTCCTAGATAATTATGGATAGGGATATCCCTCAGTGTAAGTGTATCAAAAAATTTGCGTTTATCCATGTTGTAATTATAAGAAATCTTTTCCCTCTTATTTACTTGGAATGGTGATCCATAAGAATACGGGTCCCTCTTATCTTGATAATTAATAGATTTATATGATAAAAAATCATATCCATAGTGTTTTTTCAAATTTGATTTTTTATGTTCTTGATTCAGTAATGAATTCGCTTGAAAATCATTTTTTTTTTCGTAATGAATTAATCTTTCTTTTTCATCTGAATCCCATTTTGTTAAATCTTCATTTTGAGCCAGATAGCGTCGATTGGCTCTATTTCGCCATTGTCCTGGTACTAATCTAAGCCATCTACTCTGAAATAAATCGTATTGATAACGACTCCTTAACCAGTTTTTCCATTCATTCATTCCAGAATGCCAAAAGATTTTCTGTCTTAACCCATAATGGTGTCTTAATCTGGAATGAGATACTCCCTGTTCTTCAAAATAATCTTTTATTTCATTTTTAAGAAAAAGAGATGTTCCATTATATTGAAGGATAGGTTTGAATTTATAAAAACTAATAACTTGGGTTTGTGATAATTTATAAAATACATATGCTTGTGAGAAGGAGGATAAGTCACAAAAAGCTTTTTCATTTTTATTTCTAATACTAACATTAGAAAGTGAAGAAAGTGAGTTTTTTATAGTTGAAATAAAATGAGTTGTATTTTTAGTTGTTTTATTAATTCTTTCTTGATTTGCTTCATTATTGTGAATGAATTTCTCAATCATTTTTTTTGTTGATTCAAGAAAAAGTTGTGTATTGGTTCTTGGAATATTAATGATATATAGAAGAATATCTATGTATATCTTTTCAATGAAAAATTTTATAAAAAAATAGAATTTACGGATTAATCGAATAGTTCTTCTTTTAAATATTTGCCAATTTTTTTTTGATGATTCTAATATTTTATCCCGATAACTTATTTTGTTAGAACTACTATTTATTTCTTGAGTTAGAAATTCGTTTTTCTTGTCTTTTATAATTCTAATTTTTTCTATTTTATTTTTGATTGTGTTTGTTCTCGTAGTCAGATCCTTTATTTTTTTTTCTGTTAATGAATAAGTTATCCGCTCCATAGATTGAATTTGAAGGGATGATTTGCGAATCGTCTTATTACTGATTAGCGAATCCTTTTTAGTTTCGCCCAATTCATATATTTCTCTCAACCCAAAAAATGGAATTAGATTTTTTTTTGAAAGTTCTTTTATTATTCCCTTTAGAGATAGAATGCTTTGAGTGACCCATTTTTTTCTTTCTTTTGAGACTTTTCGAAACAATTTTGTTTTTTCTTTTAAAATTTTTAAAGCTATAAAACATTTCGTTTTCAATTTTTTTTGTTTTTTTTTTAGTTCTTTTAAAATAGGCTCAAAAAACGAACGCCGTTTTCGAGCAGAACCGAAAGGTAGTTCAGTTTCCGTTCCCCAAACTGTTAAAAAGCAAAAATCATTCTTTTGACCTTTCTTTTTTTTCATTGGATCTTTATGCGAGGGTTGTAGTGCAACTCTATGCCAAGGTTTCAGGCAAAAAGGAAATAGGATTTTTATCTGAATACCGTCTGTTAACCAGTTTTTTGGAAATTCTGTTTCGGATAATTGAACACCATTATAAGTACATTTAACATGCATTTCGCGATTCCAATCCTTTAAATCCTCGGACCACTCAGGAAATTGAAATAATAACATACGGGCAACGTTTTTAGCTATTATCAATGAAGGTAATATAATATATTTTCTAAGAATTGATTGGGTTATTAACATGGAGCCCCTTATTACTTGAGCAACTAAAATGCTGTCCCAAGCTTCTCCTATTTCTATCCGTATTTTCTCTTCTCTTTTGTATTTTTCTCTTTCGTCCTTGTCTTTTTTCTCGATCTTTTTTTCTGTATAATCAGAATCTGTATAATCAGAAATTTGTGATTCTTTTTTTTTACATATCCAATTTCGAGATATTAGTTTCAGCGGCCCAGAAATATCAAAAGAAAAAAAGAGGGGTTTGTCTACTCTGTCCAAAAAAAGTGGGGAATGCACATTTGCTTGAAACAGTTCCCAAGTAATTGTTTTACGCCTTTGGGCACGCATGGAACCTTTTATTATGTCGCGGCGAAAATCCGATTGTTGCGAATAGCGTATCAAAGCCATTTCATTTGTTTGATCAGGACCATTAGTATCCTTGGTATTAATATAAGTATCGGCGTTTGCCTGGTTATTAGTAAAAATCACTACGCGCTTGGATTTTCTTGAACGAATTTCATGCTCTGCTGTTAGAACTGTTAGATTTTCCTCGTTTTCTCCCTCCTGTTGTTCTAAATCGTCGATTAATTTGTATGACCATCGAGGAACTTTTTTACTTATTTCTTTTATTCCAATAGATTTTTTTCTAATTGTTTGATTGTTGGGATTAGTTATAACTATATTGAATAAAAATTTCAATATTTTTACTCGATCCTCGGAATCGATATTTCCCTGTTCGTCTTCTGTCAATGTCAATAAAGAGAGTTCTTTTTCTGTTGATAATGATTTTATATTGAGTGTATCTAGTGTCTGTTCAAATTCGTGATAATCAGTAGTAAGAAGTATAGCATGAATCTTATTTATCCAAAACGGATCCGTGTTTTTTTTTTTAGAAGTTTGATTTATGCTTAAAGGTGAAACCCATTTTTTGATTCTTCCACGGTAGGGTCCATGCAAGAAAGGATCATATATTTTAGGTAAGTATTCTCTTTTAGTTTCATTATTAGAGAATCGAGTCCTTTTTTCAAGTATGCCCAGCTCAAAAGATTCCTTATCTAAAGATTCGACTCTTTTTATAAACTCCTTACTTAAATTTCTT